GCTAACGTAGCTTACCTAAAAGCATAACACTGAAGATGTTAAGACGAGCCCTAGAAAGCTCCGTAAGCACAAAGGTTTGGTCCTGACTTTACTATCAGTTTTAGCCTAACTTATACATGCAAGTATCCGCACCCCTGTGAAAATGCCCTACAATTCCCTACTAGGGAATAAGGAGCCGGTATCAGGCACAACAGACGAGCCCACGACACCTTGCTCATAGCCACACCCCCAAGGGGTCCCAGCAGTGATAAACATTAAGCAATAAGTGAAAACTTGACTTAGCTAGGGCTAAGAGGGCCGGTAAAACTCGTGCCAGCCACCGCGGTTATACGAGAGGCCCAAATTGATAGGCACCGGCGTAAAGGGTGGTTATGATTAAACTAAAATAAAGTCAAATGCCCTCAAGGCTGTTATACGCACCCGAAGGTAAGAGGTCCAACTACGAAAGTGACTTTAAAAACTCTGACCCCACGAAAGCTAGGCCACAAACTGGGATTAGATACCCCACTATGCCCAGCCCTAAACTATGATAATGAGCTACCCCCACTATCCGCCCGGGTACTACAAGCGCAAGCTTGAAACCCAAAGGACTTGGCGGTGCTTAAGATCCACCTAGAGGAGCCTGTTCTAGAACCGATACCCCCCGTTCAACCTCACCCTCTCTTGTTGTCCCCGCCTATATACCACCGTCGTCAGCTTACCCTGTAAAGGCCTAATAGTAAGCAAAATTGGCACACCCCAAAACGTCAGGTCGAGGTGTAGCGAATGAGAGGGGAAGAAATGGGCTACATTCCCTAACAAAGTGCATACGGATAGTGCACTGAAACGTGTACTTGAAGGAGGATTTAGCAGTAAGCACAAAATAGAGCGTTGTACTGAAACCGGCCCTAAAGCGCGCACACACCGCCCGTCACTCTCCCCAAACAAAAAACTAAGTAATTAAACCATAATAAAACAAAGGGGAGGCAAGTCGTAACATGGTAAGTGTACCGGAAGGTGTACTTGGTAAAATCAGAGCATAGCTAAGACAGCAAAGCATCTCCCTTACACTGAGAAGTCGCCCGTGCAAATCAGGCTGCCCTGACACCCTATAGCTAGCCTTTTAACAAAACACAACACACAAACATTAATACCCCCTAAAACCCTAACACAACCCTTAAACAAACCATTTTCCCCTTTTAGTATAGGCGATAGAAAAAGACACAAGAGCAATAGAGAAAGTACCGCAAGGGAACGCTGAAAGAGAAATGAAAAAACCCAGAGAAGTAACAGAAAGCAGAGATTTTAACTCGTACCTTTTGCATCATGATTTAGCCAGCAACCCCAAGCGAAGAGCCCTTCAGTTTGAACCCCCGAAACTAAGCGAGCTACTCCAAGACAGCCTAATAAATAGGGCAAACTCGTCTCTGTAGCAAAAGAGTGAGAAGAGCTTTGAGTAGAGGTGATAAACCTACCGAGCCTAGTTATAGCTGGTTGCCTGGGACTTGGATAGAAGTTCAGCCTCCCGGCCCTTTCCCGCCACACTTTCAAATGACCCCTTTTGACCAGGAAGAGACCGAGAGAGTTAGTCAAAGGAGGTACAGCCCCTTTGATAGAAGACACAACTTTTTCAAGAGGATAAAGATCATATATTAAACCACATACTAGGTGGGCCTAAAAGCAGCCATCCTCGCGGAAAGCGTTACAGCTCAAGTATAATACCCCCTCCCCCAATCCCGACAATTTAGTCTTACTCCCTTAAATGTACCAGGCCCTTCCATGCACACATGGAAAAGATTATGCTAATATGAGTAATAAGAGGACCCCCCCTCTCCCTGCACAACTGTAAATCGGAACGGACCCCCCACCGAACTTTAACGGCCCCAACCAAAGAGGGCAATGTCCAAGGAACCAAATAACAGGAAGACCCCCCAACAGTTTACCGTTACCCCTACACTGGTGTGCCCCAAGGGAAAGACTAAAAGAAAGAGAAGGAACTCGGCAAACATCTTATAAGCCTCGCCTGTTTACCAAAAACATCGCCTCTTGCAATCAACGAATAAGAGGTCCCGCCTGCCCTGTGACTATTAGTTTAACGGCCGCGGTATTTTGACCGTGCGAAGGTAGCGTAATCACTTGTCTTTTAAATGGAGACCTGTATGAATGGCATTACGAGGGCTTAGCTGTCTCCTCTATCCAGTCAATGAAATTGATCTTCCCGTGCAGAAGCGGGAATAAACACATAAGACGAGAAGACCCTATGGAGCTTTAGACACTAGGACAGATTATATTAACTGCTCTTAACACAAGACGGAAGCGAAATACCCTCCTGTTCCAATGTCTTCGGTTGGGGCGACCACGGGGCAATACAAAACCCCCGCGCGGAATGGAAGCACCCCCTTCCACAAATAAGAGCCCCCGCTCTAATTAACAGAACTTCTGACCATAAAGACCCGGCAAAGCCGATCAACGGACCGAGTTACCCTAGGGATAACAGCGCAATCCCCTTCTAGAGACCCTATCGACAAGGGGGTTTACGACCTCGATGTTGGATCAGGACATCCTAATGGTGCAGCCGCTATTAAGGGTTTGTTTGTTCAACAATTAAAGTCCTACGTGATCTGAGTTCAGACCGGAGTAATCCAGGTCAGTTTCTATCTATGGTATGGTCTTTTCTAGTACGCAAGGACCGAGAAGAAGGGGCCCATATTAAAGATACACCCCACCCCCACCTGATGAAGGCAACTAAAATAGGCAATAGGGCATACCCTATTACGCCTGAGATAACGGCGTGTTAGCGTGGCAGAGCTCGGTAATTGCAAAAGGCCTAAGCCCTTCAAACAGAGGTTCAAGTCCTCTCCCTAACTATGACCTCCGCCCTTCTAATCTATATTATCAATCCCCTTACCTTTATCGTCCCCGTGCTCCTAGCCGTCGCATTCTTAACCCTGCTCGAACGAAAGGTCTTGGGTTATATACAACTACGCAAGGGCCCCAACATTGTAGGCCCCTACGGGCTATTACAGCCTATTGCTGACGGAGTTAAACTTTTCATTAAAGAGCCCGTGCGACCTTCGACTTCGTCCCCCCTTCTATTTTTAGCCACCCCCATGCTAGCACTAACACTGGCCCTAACACTATGAGCACCCATACCCCTTCCCTACCCTGTGATCGACCTAAACCTCGGAATTCTCTTTGTCCTAGCCCTGTCAAGCCTCGCCGTCTACTCCATTCTAGGCTCAGGTTGGGCATCCAACTCAAAATATGCCCTAATCGGGGCCCTCCGAGCTGTCGCCCAAACTATCTCCTACGAGGTAAGCCTAGGCCTCATCTTACTAAGTACCATTATCTTTACTGGGGGCTTCACCCTGCAAACCTTTAACACCGCCCAAGAAACGATCTGACTGATTCTACCAGCCTGACCCCTAGCTGCAATATGATACATTTCCACCTTAGCAGAAACTAACCGAGCACCCTTCGACCTCACTGAGGGAGAATCAGAACTAGTCTCAGGATTCAACGTAGAGTATGCAGGAGGCCCCTTCGCCCTATTCTTTCTAGCGGAGTACGCTAACATCCTCCTCATAAACACACTTTCCGCCACGCTATTTCTAGGGGCCTCCCACATGCCCGCCATTCCAGAATTAACCGCAATTAACCTGATGACTAAAGCCGCCTTACTATCCATCATATTCTTATGAGTGCGAGCTTCGTACCCTCGATTTCGCTACGACCAGCTAATACACCTAATCTGAAAAAATTTCCTCCCCCTCACACTAGCCCTTATTATCTGACACCTCTCACTCCCAATCGCACTCACAGGGTTGCCCCCGCAACCATAAAATAGGAGCCGTGCCTGAACAAAGGGTCACTTTGATAGAGTGAATCACGAGGGTTAAAACCCCTCCAGCTCCTTAGGAAAAAGGGACTCGAACCCAACCTGAGGACATCAAAAATCCTCGTGCTTCCACTACACCACTTCCTAGTAAAGTCAACTAATTAAGCTTTCGGGCCCATACCCCGAACATGTAGGTTAAAGTCCTGCCTTTACTAATGAGCCCTTACATTTTATCTGCCTTATTTCTCGGCCTAGGCCTAGGAACAACTATTACCTTTGCAAGCTCACACTGACTACTCGCCTGAATAGGCATCGAAATAAACACCCTCGCCATCCTCCCGCTCATAGCACGACACCACCACCCCCGAGCAGTTGAAGCCACAACAAAATACTTCCTGGCACAAGCAGCAGCCGCTGCCATACTCCTCTTTGCAAGCACCACCAACGCCTGACTAACCGGACAATGAGACATTCAACAAACCTCCCACCCCCTCCCGACGACAATAATTATTATTGCCCTCGCACTTAAAGTCGGACTAGCCCCACTTCACTCATGACTCCCCGAAGTACTTCAGGGCCTCGATCTCACTACCGGACTAATCCTCTCTACCTGACAAAAACTCGCCCCCTTTGCCCTCATTCTACAACTTCAACCTACCAACCCCACAATCCTTTTATTTCTAGGACTAACCTCCACCCTAGTGGGCGGTTGGGGAGGCCTAAACCAAACACAACTGCGGAAAATTCTAGCCTACTCCTCCATCGCCCACCTAGGCTGAATAATCCTAGTACTGCAATTTTCACCCTCCCTCACCCTCCTCACCCTCCTCACCTACATAACCATAACATCCTCAACATTTCTTGTATTCAAACTAAACGCCTCCACAGACATCAATACCCTGGCCACCTCATGGACCAAAGCCCCCGCCATCACCGCCATCACACCTTTAGTCCTTCTCTCCCTAGGGGGCCTCCCCCCACTAATGGGCTTCATGCCAAAATGACTAATCCTACAAGAACTAACAAAACAGGACCTAGCCCTAACTGCCACCATCGCCGCATTAAGCGCTCTCCTTAGCCTCTACTTCTATCTACGACTCTCCTATGCAATAACCCTAACAATATCACCAAACACCCTAATCGGCACCTCCCCATGACGCCTCCCCCGGCCCCGCCCCACAATACCACTCGCCATCTCAACCACAATAACCATCCTTCTACTCCCTCTAACCCCGGCTCTAACGACCCTGCTGATCCTGTAAGAGGCTTAGGCTAGCAATCAGACCAAGGGCCTTCAAAGCCCTAAGCGGGAGTGAAACCCTCCCAGCCCCTGTAAGACTTGCGGGACGTTACCCCACATCTCCTGCATGCAAAACAGACACTTTAATTAAGATAAAGCCTTACTAGATGGGTAGGCCTCGATCCTACAAACTTTTAGTTAACAGCTAAACGCCCAAGCCAGCGAGCATCCATCTACCTTTCCCCCGCCTGTCCGGCGACAGAGGCGGGGGAAAGCCCCGGTAGACGATAATCTACTTCTTTAGATTTGCAATCTAACGTGTTGACACCTCGGAGCTTGATAAGAAGAGGACTCGAACCTCTCTCTATGGGGCTACAACCCACCACTTAAAACTCAGCCATCTTACCTGTGGCAATCACACGTTGATTTTTCTCGACCAATCACAAAGATATCGGCACCCTATACTTAATTTTTGGTGCCTGAGCTGGGATAGTAGGCACCGCTTTAAGCTTACTTATCCGTGCCGAACTAAGCCAACCCGGCGCACTTTTAGGAGACGACCAGATCTACAACGTAATTGTTACAGCGCATGCCTTTGTAATAATTTTCTTTATAGTTATACCAATTATAATCGGGGGGTTCGGAAACTGGCTGATTCCCCTAATGATTGGGGCCCCAGATATGGCATTCCCTCGAATAAATAACATAAGTTTCTGGCTACTCCCCCCCTCTTTTCTCCTTCTCCTTGCTTCCTCGGGAGTAGAGTCCGGAGCAGGAACCGGGTGAACAGTCTACCCCCCACTAGCGGGCAACCTAGCACATGCTGGGGCCTCTGTAGACCTAACAATTTTCTCCCTTCATCTAGCAGGGGTGTCCTCAATTCTCGGGGCCATCAACTTTATTACAACAATTATTAATATGAAGCCCCCGGCCATCTCTCAATACCAAACCCCCCTGTTCGTGTGGTCCGTCTTGATCACTGCAGTCCTCCTTTTACTCTCCCTGCCTGTCCTTGCCGCGGGTATCACCATACTTCTTACCGACCGAAACCTAAACACCACTTTCTTCGACCCTGCAGGAGGAGGTGACCCTATCCTCTACCAACACCTATTCTGATTCTTTGGTCACCCCGAGGTATACATTCTTATTCTTCCAGGCTTTGGGATAATCTCACACATTGTTGCTTACTACTCAGGGAAAAAAGAACCTTTCGGCTACATAGGCATGGTGTGAGCTATAATAGCCATCGGCCTACTAGGGTTTATTGTTTGAGCTCACCACATATTCACAGTCGGAATGGACGTAGACACACGGGCATACTTCACATCCGCCACAATAATTATCGCAATCCCCACTGGTGTCAAAGTCTTTAGCTGACTGGCAACCCTGCACGGAGGGGCAATTAAATGAGAAACCCCACTCTTATGGGCTCTCGGCTTTATTTTCTTATTTACAGTCGGAGGCCTAACAGGCATTGTACTGGCCAACTCCTCCCTGGACATTGTCCTTCACGATACATACTATGTAGTTGCCCACTTCCATTATGTCTTATCCATGGGAGCCGTCTTTGCCATTATCGCAGCTTTCGTACACTGATTCCCACTGTTCTCAGGCTACACTCTGCACGACACATGAACTAAAGCTCAGTTTGGGGTGATGTTCGTGGGGGTTAACCTAACCTTCTTCCCTCAACATTTCCTTGGCCTAGCCGGGATACCACGGCGCTACTCAGACTACCCAGACGCTTATACCCTATGAAACACTGTCTCCTCCATTGGGTCATTAGTGTCCCTAGTAGCAGTCATCATGTTCTTATTCATTATCTGAGAAGCCTTCGCATCTAAACGTGAAGTTCAGTCAGTAGAGCTAGCCATAATAAACGTAGAATGACTAAATGGCTGCCCCCCTCCTTACCACACATTCGAGGAGCCTGCATTCGTACAGTGCAATAAAACTAGACGAGAAAGGGAGGAATCGAACCCCCATGGGCTGGTTTCAAGCCAACCACATCACCACTCTGCCACTTTCTTCATTAAGGCACTAGTAAAAGAAATATTATACTGCTTTGTCAAAGCAACGTTGTGGGTTAGCCCCCACGTGCCTTGAACAACAATGGCCCATCCCTCACAACTAGGTTTTCAAGACGCAGCTTCTCCAGTTATAGAAGAACTACTACATTTCCACGACCACGCCCTAATAATCGTCTTCCTCATTAGCACGCTAGTCCTCTACATCATTGTTGCTATAGTCTCAACTAAACTAACAAATAAGTATATCCTCGACTCCCAAGAGATCGAAATCATCTGAACCATTCTCCCAGCCATTATCCTAATTTTAATCGCACTACCCTCCCTTCGAATCTTATACCTTATAGACGAAATTAATGACCCCCACCTAACCATCAAAGCAATCGGCCACCAATGATATTGAAGCTACGAATACACTGACTACGAGAGCCTAGGGTTTGACTCGTACATAATCCCAACTCAAGACCTCACCCCCGGCCAGTTCCGACTACTAGAAGCTGACCACCGAATAGTTGTCCCTGTTGAATCCCCCATCCGAGTGCTAGTAACTGCCGAAGACGTCCTTCACTCCTGAGCAGTGCCCGCCCTAGGCGTAAAAATGGATGCCGTACCCGGACGCCTAAACCAAGCAGCATTCATTACATCCCGGCCAGGGGTCTTCTACGGTCAATGCTCTGAAATCTGTGGGGCTAACCATAGCTTCATACCCATCGTAGTAGAAGCTGTCCCCCTAGAACACTTCGAAAGCTGATCATCTTTAATACTCCAAGACTCATCACTAGGAAGCTAGACAGGGCCAAGCGTTAGCCTTTTAAGCTAAAGACTGGTGGCTCCCAACCACCCTTAGTGATATGCCCCAGCTCAACCCCGTCCCCTGATTCACCATCCTATTTTTCTCCTGACTAATCTTTCTAACCATCCTTCCACCGAAAGTTTTAGCCCATAAATTCCCGAACGAACCAAGCCCTGAGGCCACAGAAGCATCCAAGCCTCAGACATGACTGTGACCATGGTAGTAAATTTCTTCGACCAATTTGAAAGCCCCTCTTTCCTAGGGGTCCCTTTGATAGTCTTGGCCTTAAGCCTACCACTACTACTATTTCCGACCCCCACATCCCGGTGACTAGACAACCGCCTACTCACCCTACAAAACTGGTTTATCAACCGATTTACTCAGCAACTTTTACTACCCCTAAACATAGGCGGACATAAATGAGCCCTGCTATTCAGCTCACTAATAGTATTCCTCATCACACTAAACCTACTAGGCCTACTCCCCTATACCTTTACCCCTACAACACAACTATCCTTAAACATAGGCCTGGCTGTCCCCCTTTGGCTAGCCACAGTAATTATTGGCCTGCGCAACCAGCCCACCGCTGCATTCGGACACCTCCTCCCCGAAGGGACCCCCTCCCCTCTAGTCCCAGTACTAATTGTTATTGAAACAATTAGCCTGTTTATTCGACCCCTGGCCCTAGGCGTACGATTGACAGCCAACCTCACAGCAGGACACTTGCTAATTCAACTAATCGCCACAGCTGCCTTCGTCCTACTCCCCCTAATACCAACAGTAGCAATTTTAACAGGCACTGTCCTACTCTTATTAACGCTTCTAGAAGTGGCCGTAGCAATAATTCAGGCCTATGTATTCGTACTTCTTCTAAGCCTCTACCTCCAAGAGAACGTCTAATGGCCCACCAAGCACACGCATACCACATAGTAAACCCCAGTCCCTGACCGCTTACAGGCGCGGTCGCCGCTTTGCTCTTAACATCAGGTCTCGCGATCTGATTCCATTTCAACTCTCTAGTCCTATTAGTCTTAGGACTCATTTTATTACTCCTCACAATGTATCAATGATGACGAGACATCACACGAGAAGGAACATTCCAAGGCCACCACACACCCCCCGTCCAAAAGGGCCTACGCTACGGAATAATCCTATTCATCACCTCAGAAGTGTTCTTCTTCCTAGGCTTTTTCTGAGCCTTCTACCACTCCAGCCTAGCCCCTACCCCCGAATTAGGGGGCTGCTGACCCCCTACTGGAATCACCCCCCTCGACCCCTTCGAAGTCCCCCTGCTTAACACAGCAGTCTTACTCGCTTCGGGCGTAACAGTTACCTGAGCCCACCATAGCATTATGGAGGGCCACCGAAAGCAAGCAATTCAATCGTTATTACTAACCATCCTACTTGGCTTTTACTTCACCTTTCTACAAGCCATAGAGTACTATGAAGCGCCATTTACAATCGCAGACGGAGTCTATGGCTCTACATTTTTCGTAGCAACAGGATTCCACGGACTCCACGTCATTGTTGGCTCTACTTTCCTAGCCGTGTGTCTACTCCGACAAGTCCAACACCACTTCACCTCTGAACACCACTTCGGCTTTGAAGCCGCTGCCTGATACTGACATTTCGTAGACGTCGTCTGACTCTTCCTGTACGTCTCAATCTATTGATGAGGTTCCTAATCTTTCTAGTACTAAACTTAGTATAAGTGACTTCCAATCACCCGGTCTTGGTTAAAATCCAAGGAAAGATAATGAACCTGGTTATTACAATCATCACTATTGCTATCGCCCTTTCCACTCTGCTAGCTATCGTATCCTTTTGGCTCCCCCTCATATCCCCGGACCATGAGAAACTCTCCCCCTACGAGTGCGGTTTCGACCCTGTCGGATCGGCCCGGCTACCCTTCTCCCTCCGATTCTTCCTAGTCGCCATCCTCTTTCTTCTCTTCGACCTAGAAATTGCCCTCCTCCTTCCCCTTCCCTGAGGGAACCAACTGGAAGCCCCCCTCCTAACGTTTTCTTGAGCATCCCTAGTCTTAGTCCTTCTCACTCTCGGTTTAATCTATGAGTGACTACAAGGCGGATTAGAGTGGGCCGAATAGGTAATTAGTTTAAAGAAAACATTTGATTTCGGCTCAAAAACTTATGGTTCAAGTCCATAATAACCTAATGACCCCCGCCCATTTTGCCCTCTCATCCTCCTTTATACTAGGACTAACAGGACTAGCATTTCACCGAACCCACCTCCTCTCTGCACTGCTCTGCCTTGAGGGTATAATACTATCTTTATTTATTGCCCTCTCCTTATGAACCATGCAGCTTTCCACCACTAACTTTTCAGCCTCCCCTATACTCCTCCTGGCCTTCTCAGCCTGTGAAGCAAGTGCAGGACTAGGCCTGCTAGTCGCCACCGCCCGAACCCACGGCACTGACCGACTACAAAGCCTCAACCTCTTACAGTGCTAAAAATTTTAATCCCTACCCTAATGCTCATACCCACAGCATGACTAGCCCCCCCCAAATGGCTATGACCAACGACACTATTCCACAGCCTCACAATCGCAGTAATTAGCTTAACCTGATTAAAGAACCCGTCAGAAACAGGCTGATCTTGTTTAAACCTCCACATAGCAACGGACCCTCTTTCCACCCCCCTCCTCGTCCTAACTTGCTGACTCCTCCCCCTAATAATTCTCGCCAGCCAAAATCACATGGCCCCTGAACCATTAAACCGTCAACGAACATACATCACGCTACTAACCTCCCTTCAACTCTTCCTAATTGTAGCATTCAGCGCTACAGAGATTATTATGTTTTATATCATATTTGAGGCCACCCTTATCCCAACCCTCATTCTAATCACACGCTGAGGAAACCAAACACAACGACTCAACGCAGGCACCTACTTCTTATTTTACACCCTAGCAGGATCACTACCCCTTCTCGTAGCCCTTCTTCTGCTACAAAATAACACAGGGACCCTGTCTCTACTAACACTTCACTACTCTAGCCCCACCCCCCTAACTACCTATGCAGACAAATTATGATGAGCGGGCTGCTTATTAGCTTTCCTAGTAAAAATACCACTGTACGGAGCACACTTATGACTCCCCAAAGCACACGTAGAGGCCCCCGTAGCAGGCTCCATAGTACTCGCAGCAGTTTTACTAAAACTAGGCGGATATGGTATAATGCGCATACTTGTAACCCTCGAACCCCTAACTAAAGAGCTAAGTTACCCCTTCATTATTTTCGCCCTCTGAGGCGTTGTTATAACCGGCTCAATCTGCTTACGACAAACAGACCTAAAGTCATTAATTGCCTACTCATCTGTCAGCCATATAGGCCTAGTAGTAGGGGGAATTCTCATCCAAACCCCCTGAGGATTCTCGGGTGCACTAATTCTAATGATCGCTCACGGACTAACTTCCTCCGCCCTCTTTTGTTTGGCAAACACAAACTACGAACGAACCCACAGCCGAACAATAATTTTGGCCCGGGGCATACAAATACTCCTACCACTAATAGCCTCGTGATGATTCATTGCCAGTCTCGCTAATTTAGCCCTGCCACCCCTTCCTAACTTGATGGGGGAACTCATGATCCTAACCTCTTTATTCAACTGGTCCTACTGAACCCTTGCCCTCACGGGAGCGGGCACCCTCATCACCGCAGCCTACTCACTATACATGTTTCTTATAACCCAACGAGGCCCTGTCCCGTCACATATCCTTGCATTAGAACCTTCCCACACCCGAGAACACCTACTAATGACCCTCCACTTGCTACCCCTCACACTACTAATTCTCAAGCCCGAGCTAGTCTGAGGTTGGACCTGTTGTAGGCATAGTTTAACGAAAACATTAGATTGTGATTCTAAAAACAGGGGTGGAAGCCCCCTTGCCCACCGAGAGAGGCTCGCAAGCAACGAAGACTGCTAACTTTCGCAACCCCGGTTGAACCCCTGGGCTCACTCACCAGCTCCTAAAGGATAACAGTCATCCACTGGTCTTAGGAACCAGAAACTCTTGGTGCAACTCCAAGTAGTAGCTATGCACATCGTCCCCGTTATTATATCCTCAAGCCTAATAATTGTTATTACACTACTAATTACCCCCATCCTCACAACCATAACCCCAAAACCCAAACCCCCCCATTGAGCCGTCACCCAAGTAAAAACAGCAGTAAAGCTAGCATTTCTAGTTAGCCTGCTACCACTACTTCTCTTCGTAAGCAACGGCACAGAAACAATTGTCACCACCTGAACCTGAATAAACACACTTACGTTCGACATTACCGTCAGCCTAAAATTCGATATCTACTCAACCATTTTCACCCCTATTGCCCTCTACGTCACCTGATCTATTATAGAATTCGCCTCCTGGTATATACACTCAGACCCCTACATAAACCGATTCTTCAAATATCTACTTGTCTTCCTAATCGCCATAATCCTGCTAGTCACAGCCAACAACATGTTTCAACTTTTCATCGGCTGGGAAGGTGTGGGTATCATATCATTCCTACTTATCGGCTGGTGATATGGCCGAGCTGACGCTAACACCGCTGCCCTCCAAGCAGTTGTGTACAATCGAGTCGGAGACATTGGGCTAATCTTCGCTATAGCATGATTAGCCACAAACGTCAACTCATGAGAAATACACCAAATGTTTTCAAGCACTAGCAACACCGACCTCACCCTCCCACTTCTAGGCCTTATTATTGCCGCTACCGGTAAATCAGCCCAATTTGGATTACACCCCTGACTCCCCTCAGCCATAGAAGGCCCAACACCGGTATCTGCCCTACTGCACTCAAGCACTATAGTTGTTGCCGGTATTTTCTTACTGATTCGAATGAGCCCTCTAATAGAAAACAACCAAACAGCCCTCACCACCTGTCTCTGTTTAGGGGCCCTCACCACCTTATTTACAGCCGCCTGTGCTCTTACACAGAATGATATCAAAAAGATCGTAGCCTTCTCAACATCAAGCCAACTAGGCCTGATAATGGTCACTATCGGACTGAACCAACCACAACTTGCCTTTCTCCATATCTGCACCCACGCCTTTTTCAAAGCAATACTTTTCCTCTGCTCAGGCTCAATCATCCACAGCCTAAACGACGAACAAGACATCCGAAAAATAGGCGGAATACACAATCTAACACCTTTCACATCCTCCTGCCTCACCCTCGGAAGCCTTGCCCTCACCGGCACCCCCTTTTTAGCCGGCTTCTTCTCCAAAGACGCAATCATCGAAGCCCTAAATACCTCCCACCTTAACGCCTGGGCCCTCACACTGACACTACTAGCCACCTCTTTCACAGCTGTCTACAGCCTCCGCCTAGTCTTCTTTGTATCTATAGGCCACCCCCGGTTTAACTCCCTCCCCCCCATTAATGAGAACAACCCCGCTGTCATTAACCCTATCAAACGACTTGCCTGAGGAAGTATCGTAGCCGGCCTACTCATCACTTCAAACATCACCCCCATAAAAACACCCATCATGTCCATACCCCCCCTGCTGAAACTGGCCGCCCTCCTAGTCACTATTCTAGGCCTCTTAACAGCACTAGAACTTGCTTCCCTAACAAACAAACAATTAAACCCCACCCCTAAGCTAGCCCCCCACCACTTCTCCAACATGCTAGGCTTTTTCCCAACAATCACCCACCGCCTCACCCCGAAACTAAACCTAGTACTAGGACAAACGGTCGCCACCCAAATAATCGACCAAACCTGACTAGAGAAGTCAGGCCCCAAGGCAATTATTTCAATAAACATCCCCCTAGTCACAACCACAAGCAACACTCAACAAGGAGCTATCAAAACCTACCTCACCTTGTTCCTACTTACCCTGACGCTTGCCACCCTCACCCTTATATTTAGACTGCCCGGAGCGTCCCGCGACCAAGGCCCCGAGTCAACTCCAGCACCACAAACAACGTAAGAAGCAGCACCCAAGCACTAACTACTAATATTCCCCCCCCAAACGAATACATCATCGCCACCCCCGCGACGTCCGCACGGGACGCACAAAACTCACCGAGCTCTTCCACAGCAAGCCAGCAAGCCTCATACCACCCACCCCAAAATAGGCTCGACACTACTCCCACCCCTAACAAATAAACTGCCATAAGAGCCGCCACAGGGGAGCTACCTAAGCTCTCAGGGTAAGGCTCAGCAGCCAAAGCTGCTGAGTACGCAAATACAACCAACATCCCCCCCAGATAAATCAAAAAAAGAACTAAGGACAAAAAGGAGGCCCCATGGCCCACTAACAATCCGCACCCCAGACCAGCTACCACAACCAACCCCAGGGCAGCAAAAAAGGGTGAAGGGTTAGAAGCAACAGCAACCAGACCTAACACCAAACCTAACAATAACAAAAACATAAGATAAAGCATAATTCTTACCAGGACTTTAACCAGGACCAATGAATTGAAAAATCACCGTTGTATTCAACTATAAGAACCTCTAATGGCAAGCCTCCGCAAAACCCACCCACTACTAAAAATCGCCAACGACGCGCTAGTCGATCTCCCTACCCCATCCAATATTTCAGTATGGTGGAACTTTGGGTCTCTACTAGGTCTTTGTTTAGCTGCCCAAATTCTCACGGGGTTGTTTCTAGCTATACACTACACCTCTGATATTGCTACCGCCTTTTCATCTGTCGCACATATCTGCCGGGACGTAAACTACGGCTGACTCATCCGAAACATGCATGCTAACGGCGCATCCTTCTTCTTCATCTGCACCTACCTCCACATCGGACGGGGCCTGTACTATGGCTCGTACCTCTACAAAGAAACATGGTTTATCGGCGTGGTCCTACTACTCCTAGTGATAATAACAGCCTTCGTGGGCTACGTCCTACCCTGAGGACAAATATCATTCTGAGGTGCTACAGTCATCACCAACCTACTATCTGCAGTGCCCTATGTTGGAAACACCCTCGTTCAATGAATCTGAGGGGGCTTCTCTGTAGACAACGCCACCCTAACCCGATTCTTCGCCTTCCACTTCTTATTCCCGTTTATCATTGCAGCCCTGGCTGTAATTCACCTCCTTTTCCTACACGAAACAGGCTCAAACAACCCCCTCGGACTAAACTCGGACACAGACAAGATCCCATTCCACCCGTACTTCTCATACAAAGACCTCCTTGGTTTTGCAGCTATACTTGTCGCCCTAACCTCACTAGCACTATTTTCACCCAACCTCCTAGGAGACCCCGACAACTTCATCCCTGCAAACCCGCTCGTTACCCCTCCCCACATTAAGCCTGAGTGATACTTCCTATTCGCCTACGCAATTCTCCGCTCAATCCCAAACAAACTAGGAGGCGTACTAGCACTCTTAGCCTCTATCCTTGTACTGTTACTAGTCCCGATCCTCCACACCTCCAAACAGCGAGGCCTCACATTCCGCCCTCTCACTCAACTTTTGTTCTGAGCCCTAGTCGCTGACGTAGCCATCCTAACTTGAATTGGGGGCATACCTGTTGAACACCCCTTCATCATCATCGGACAGGTAGCATCCCTACTGTACTTCGCCCTATTCCTGATCTTCATGCCCCTAGCCGGATGGTTAGAGAATAAAGCGCTTGAACTACTCTGCATTAGTAGCTCAAATCAGAGCATCGGCCTTGTAAGCCGAATGTTGGAGGTTAAAGTCCCCCCTACTGCTCAAAGAGGGGGGATTTTAACCCTCACCACTAACTCCCAAAGCTAGCGTTCTAGCCTAAACTACTCCTTGTAGTCCGTATATACATATATGTATTAACCCCATTAATCTATATTAACCATACATAGGATGATTTAGTACATATATGTATAATCACCATTACTCGGCTTAACCCATTCATACACCACCATCTGCTTAAGGTTTACATAAGACAAATTTATAAGACTCAATTAACTATTCATTAATAAATTCATACCATAAATCCTCATCCCGCTATATTCTTACTATTTTACCCAGTAAGAACCGACCAACCAGCACAAATACGCGCATACGGTTATTGATGGTCAGGGACAGATATCGTGGGGGTTTCACTTAGTGAATTATTCCTGGCATTTGGTTCCTATTTCAGGGCCATTAATTGATATTACTCCTCCCACTTTCATCGACGCTTACATAAGTTAATGGTGGCAATCATCTGGCGAGATAACCCCCCATGCCGGGCGTTCTCTCTAGGGGGTCACTGGTTCTTTTTTTTTTCTTTCCTTTTCAATTGGCATCTCACAGTGCACGTAAACTTGTTAACAAGGTCGGACTCGCCCTAGGCGAGCAAGGAAATAGTATCCATGTTGAAAGTCATAACACAAGAATTGCATATATCAATCTCAAGAGCATAAACCGTGTTTACTCCCTCGTAAGATCCCTAATATATCGCCCTGGGTGGAGGTTTTTAAGCGTTAAACCCCCCTACCCCCCTAAACTCCTGAGATGCCTAACGATCCTGTAAACCCCCCGGAAACAGGAAGCCCTCGAGTAGTTTGTTTTCTAGCCAAATGTGTATCTATTTATAATATTTCAAATGCATGCAC